TTCCAACCATTTCTTTAATCGATACAAATTGTAATCCCGATCTCGCGGATATTTCTATTCCAGCAAATGATGACGCTATAGCTTCAATTCGATTCATTCTTAACAAATTAGTATTCGCAATTTGTGAGGGTCGTTCTAGCTATATACAAAATTCGTGATTAATAATAAGATAAATAAATCAATTTTTTTTTTTGAGGGAGGGGCTCCCTGTATTTCGATTTAAAAAATCGGTGACTACTCCTGAATTGTACAAAAGAAAAAGAGATAAAAAAACTGGGGATATTGTGTGATTAGTTTAGTTGGTATCCAAAATTGAAATATAAAATGAAAGTAAATAAGTAAAAAAAAAAAGGGGGATCTTGAATCAAAATAATTGAAAGTTCTTATTTCTGTCAGAGGGCAATATGAATGTTTTATCATGTTCAATCAACACACTAATAAAAGAAGGGTTATATGAGATATCTGGTGTAGAAGTAGGCCAACATTTCTATTGGCAAATAGGGGGGTTCCAGGTCCATGCCCAAGTCCTTATTACTTCTTGGGTTGTAATTGCTATCTTATTAGGTTCCGCAGTTCTAGCGATTCGCAATCCACAAACCATTCCAACTGACGGCCAAAATTTCTTTGAATTTGTCCTTGAATTCATTCGAGACGTGAGTAAAACCCAGATTGGAGACGAATATGGTCCATGGGTTCCCTTTATTGGAACCTTGTTTTTATTTATTTTTGTTTCTAACTGGTCAGGAGCCCTTTTACCGTGGAAAATTATCCAGTTACCTCAAGGGGAGTTAGCAGCACCAACGAATGATATAAATACGACGGTTGCTTTAGCTTTACTCACATCAGTAGCCTACTTTTATGCGGGTCTTAGCAAAAAAGGATTAGGGTATTTCAGTAAATACATTCAACCAACTCCAATTCTTTTACCCATTAACATCTTAGAAGATTTTACAAAACCCCTATCACTTAGTTTTCGACTTTTCGGAAATATATTAGCCGATGAATTAGTCGTTGTTGTTCTTGTTTCTTTAGTACCTTTAGTGGTTCCTATACCTGTCATGTTTCTTGGATTATTTACAAGCGGGATTCAAGCTCTCATTTTTGCCACTTTAGCTGCGGCTTATATAGGTGAATCTATGGAAGGTCATCATTAACGATTTTTTTTCAACTATTCTTTTTTAGGTTAGCCCAATTATAGAATAGTTGGTTTACATTATGTAAGAAACACTTGTATATGTGATATTTGATATTGACTAGGTATATATGAGTTAAAGAGCTATATAATCTGAATCTGCCCTACTACTTTTGTGAATTTCGATTTAGATAGGGATTCGATTAGAAGTTCTTCCTTTTTATCTGTGAATTGGCTGAAAAAATGATAAAAAAAAGAACGAAGAATTCAAAGAATGGGTCACAAAAAAGAAATGGCATAAAAAAGTCGTATATATATATTATGAATTTCAAAAAATCCCGTGGATAGGAACTACTATCAAAGTAATTCTTATGATTCAATAATTTTATTATATTATTTCAATTCAAGTTTTTGGTTATTTTGGCTGGATGAATCTTAGTGATTACTTAATTAGAATTACGTCCTAAGTCATTGGATGATTGTATCATTAACTATTTCTTTATTTTGGTGTGAGGAACTTATCATGAATCCACTGATTTCTGCTGCTTCGGTTATTGCTGCTGGGTTGGCTGTTGGGCTTGCTTCTATTGGACCTGGAGTGGGTCAAGGTACAGCTGCGGGTCAAGCTGTCGAAGGTATCGCGAGACAACCTGAGGCAGAAGGAAAAATACGAGGTACTTTATTGCTTAGTTTGGCTTTTATGGAAGCTTTAACAATTTATGGCCTGGTTGTAGCATTAGCGCTGTTATTTGCGAATCCTTTTGTTTAATCCTAGAAATCACAAAATTCTGGATTTTTTTCGTAGTTTTTTTAATTCTATCAAGATTTAACTCCTACAATTATTCATTGAGACAACAATCCTTGGGAAGGACTAATTTGAGGATGGGGAATTAGCACATCGATTCGCTTTCTTCCTTCCCCTTATTCTTTTAGTTTAATAGAAACTTTTTTTTAAGGAGTGGTGCGAAAAAAGGAGGTTGAGGTTTTTTGAACTTGACATAAAACTTGGTCTCAAATTCTAGCTTAATTCTAATAAGTCTGATTATTATTATTGAAAATTAAAAATTTTGGAAAATACATTTGTAAATAGAATAGGTTTTTGATTCTGTTTACAAATATCCAAATAGGTAAATTAAATTATTAAATTCCAATTTCTTTTTATTGAAAATAAAAAGAATAAAAAAAAAGGACAGAGTTCTTTTTTTTATAGTTTAGCTAGAAGAGGAGATTATATGAAAAATTTAACCGATTCTTTCGTTTACTTGGGTCACTGGCCATCCGCCGGGAGTTTCGGGTTTAATACCGATATTTTAGCAACAAATCCAATAAATCTAAGTGTAGTTTTCGGTGTATTGATCTTTTTTGGAA